TGAATAATTGATCCAGATCCTAAGAACAACAATGCTTTCGAATAAGCATGAGTAATCAAATGAAATAAAGCAGCTCGATAAGACCCCATACCTAGAGCTAACATCATATAACCCAATTGAGACATTGTAGAATAAGCCAAGCTTCTCTTAATATCTTTTTGAGCAAGAGCTAAAGTGGCTCCTAAAAGTAATGTTATTATACCTATCAAAGCTATTAGATTTATTATGTAAGGTATAACTATGAAAAGAGGAAGAAGCCGAGCTACAAGAAAAATTCCCGCTGCTACCATAGTAGCGGCATGGATAAGAGCCGAAATAGGAGTAGGCCCTTCCATGGCATCAGGTAACCATACATGAAGGGGAAATTGGGCGGATTTAGCAACTGCGCCAGCAAATAATAGGAAGGCGCATAAAGTAACAAATAAAAAATCAACCTCATTATTATAAACCAAGTTATTGAATATTTCAAATAAATCCCTAAATTCTAAACTACCCGTTATCCAATAAAAACCTAAAATTCCTAATAATAAACCAAAATCTCCGACACGATTAGTTACAAACGCTTTTTGACAAGCATTGGCCGCACTGGGCCGTGTGAACCAAAAACCTATTAATAGATAAGAACACATTCCAACCAATTCCCAAAAAATATAAATTTGTATCAAATTAGAACTAGTAACTAATCCCAACATCGAAGTATTAGAAAAACTCATATAAGCAAAAAATCTCAAATATCCCCGATCATGAGACATATAATTGTCACTATAAATAAGAACCATAATTCCAACTGTAGTAATTAATATTGACATAATAGAAGTAAGTGGATCAACCAAGCAGCCAAATTCTAAAGAAAAATCATTATTGATGGTCCAAGACCATACATATTGATAGACAGAATTGTTATTTATTTGCTGAGTAAAAAAATGGGCTGAAAAAAGCATAACTATACTTAACAATAAAACACTAGGAAAAGCCCACATACGGCGAAGATTTTTTGTTGCCGTTGGAAAAAGTATAAGTCCTGCTCCTATTAACATAGTAACTGGAAGTGGAATGAAAGGTATGATCCATGAATATTGATATGTATATTCCATAAAAAAAAATTATCTTAATTATAATTAATTGTTTCTGATTCACTGGTTCTTATTTCTTTTGAAAGGGGTCGGTTAATAAAAAAAATTAAGATAAGATTTATAAAAAAAACTTAAATATAAATTTATAGCCTTAATTATTCTGAATCTTTCCAATTTAAATATTTCAAATCACGAGGTTAGAATTGGTCAAATGGTATGAACAAGTTACTATCGAAAAATAAATACGTACTTTTTTTATTGAATTGTTAATATTAAAATTAAATTTTTAAGTAAAATTTTATTTTAATTATAATTATTAAGTATTACAATAATTTATTTATATCTATAGAGCAAGGATAAATAATTACACCAAAAAGAATATTTGATATGAATCATAAAGCCCACAACTTGACCCATAAAAACTATTTATTGTAGGTCGGTTATTCAGAATCATTAACCAATTAATTTTGGAACTAATTGATTGTCTTCCATTACAATAAAGGCTATTTTTAGGAAATGTTATGATATCCAACACTTCGTTTTACGTAAAATAAAAAAAGGGCAAATAAAACGGCTTTTTTAAAATTTAAATTATGTATTTTTTTGTATCCTTTAACAGATTAACTACTAGTCTCATTCGAATTTGAGAATTTAAATTAAGCGTATTCTTTCTTCGAGCTTGATCAATTAAATTAATTAATCTAATAGAAAAAAAAAAATTATTAAAGTTTTTTTTTAATTAAGCGGGAAAGGAGTTAGTTGGGTTATTAAATTTTTCGATGTAGTTTATTACATGTATAACTATAACACGACGAAAATAAAAAGAAAACGCAAAATCTTTTTGTATTTTTTTTTTTTTATCAATTTCAATCTATTCTATTTTGCATAGTAAATCTTATTGTTCTTAGTAATATTTTATGCGATTTTTTATGAAGGGGGTATAATTTAGAGAATAAATAGATAGAAAATAGTAAAGAACAATTAATTTTGAACAATAGATGTCTTTCACATCCAACTAAAGAACCTATTATAATTTTTTAATGGCAGTTCCAAAAAAACGTACCTCTATTTCAAAAAAACGGATTCGTAAAAATATTTGGAAAAGGAGGGGATATTGGGCAGCGTTGAAAGCCTTTTCGTTAGCGAAATCTCTTTCTACCGGGAGTTCAAAAAGTTTTTTTTGTGTGACAAATAGTGACAAATAAATAATTATAATCAAACAATAGAACAATAGAATAAATAATCTGAATCGGTCTAATTTGACTAATTTGAAAAGTAGTCTAATTTTGTTTATATTTTATTTATAATATTTATAAGTTATCAAAATTATAAATATTATAATATAATAAATAATATAATATATTATTATATATTATATTATTTATTATAATTTATAATATTATTTATTATATTATTTATAATATTATTTATTATATTAATAAATAATAATAAATAAATATTAAAAGAAAAAGAAGAGGTTGTTTAAACTAAACTATAAACTAATTGATTAATTTTAAAATGTGTTTTATAATTTTATTATTATCACTAGATAAACTCCTAACTTTTAACACAAATAAAAGCCCACTTTACATTTGTAGATAATTATACGAAGAATGTGCCAATTTTTAGTGATACATTTTAGATCCTATGTTTCGGTTGGAAGATCGATCAAGATATAATATATATTTTAATATATATTAATTTTCAAATTTATATTTATAAAAGATTTTTTTTTTTTTTTTAATGAATTTTTTATTTTAGATTACTAAAATATGAGAAAGAACATTTTTTTTAGTTATGTCCATGGATTGAAGTCAAAACTATCTAGTTACAACTGTTCCATTTTAATTTTAGGAGAGCATACATTAATAAACTACGAAAAACACCATTGTTAGTGTTAGTTAAGTTAAATAAAATTGCTACTTTACACCCTAAAATAATAAATAAAACGATAATAATAAGAAAATTAACGAAAATTTTTAAATCCCTAATTTTTAAACAAGTTTTTATTCATCAATTTTAATGTTTCCTAAAAAAATATTGCATTGAAGTAACTCCTTCAATCTCGACGATTGAATAAAAATAGGTTATTATGATTTCGAATAAGCCGCTATGGTGAAATCGGTAGACACGCTGCTCTTAGGAAGCAGTGCTAGAGCATCTCGGTTCGAGTCCGAGTGGCGGCATGGCATCTTCTAAAAAAGTAAGGCCTATAATGAATTCAATTCCCGATTTTAATTCCTCTAATTGAAGGACCCCCTTTTTAAAAATTTTTATGATATTTTCAACTTTAGAGCGTATATTAACTCATATATCCTTTTCGATCATTTCAATTGTAATTACAATTCATTTGATAACTTTATTAGTCGATGAAATCGTAGGACTGTATGATTCGTCAGAAAAGGGGATGATAGCTACTTTTTTCTGCATAACAGGATTATTAGTTACTCGTTGGATTTATTTGGGGCATTTACCATTAAGCGATTTATATGAATCATTAATTTTTCTTTCGTGGAGTTTTTCCATTATTCATATGATTCCGTATTTTAAAAAACATAAAAACTATTTAAGCGCAATAACCGCGCCAAGTGCTATTTTTACCCAAGGTTTTGCTACTTCGGGTCTTTTAACTGAAATGCATCAATCCGCAATATTAGTACCTGCTCTCCAATCCCATTGGTTAATGATGCACGTAAGTATGATGGTATTGGGCTATGCAGCTCTTTTGTGTGGATCATTATTATCACTAGCTCTTCTAGTCATTACATTTCGAAAATTCATAAGGATTTTTAGTAAAAGCAATAATTTATTAAATGATTCATTTTACTTTGGTGAGATTCAATACGTGAACGAAAGAAACAATGTCTTACGAAACACTTCTTTTATTTCTTCTCAGAATTATTACAGGTATCAATTGATTCAACAATTGGATCAGTGGAGTTATCGTATTATTAGTCTAGGGTTTATCCTTTTAACCATAGGTATTCTTTCAGGAGCAGTATGGGCTAATGAAGCATGGGGATCATATTGGAATTGGGATCCAAAAGAGACGTGGGCATTTATTACTTGGACCGTATTCGCGATTTATTTACATATTCGAACAAATAAAAATTTTGAAAGTGTAAATTCTGCAATTGTGGCCTCAATAGGCTTTCTTATAATTTGGATATGCTATTTTGGGGTTAATCTATTAGGAATAGGGTTGCATAGTTATGGTTCATTTACATTAACATCTAACATTAACATCTAATTGAATTGAATAAAGGACTTGACGAATAGAAACATAGGACAGCATACGTGTATATATACGAAAACTTCATGTAAACCATAAAGAACCATTTGAATCATTCCATTACTTGATTCAAATGGTTCTCGCAAATGACAAAAATATCTGGTTATAATAGAATTCCAATTTTTTTTTTTTTATTTAAGATTTCACAAGAAGAAAAACGACTTATTTTTTGTATTATATATTATACAACGAACAATTTATAAAATCATGGGATTTCAGTTTAATGCTTTGGTTTACTCATGAAAACTATCTATAAAAAAAATTCGATATAATAGCTTCGACCTTGTCAACTGATAATGAGAAAACAAAATCGGGATAAATACCAATACCTATTACAGGTAAAAGGATAGAGATCGAAACAAATAACTCTCGCGGCCCAGAATCAAAAAAATAAGAGTTGGGGGCATTAAAAAGCTTGTATCCATAGAACATCTGGCGTAACATAGATAATGAATAAATAGGAGTTAATATCATTCCAATTGCCATTACAAAAGTGATTAATATTTTTGTCATTAAAAGATATTTTTGGCTAGTAAGTATTCCAAAAAAAACTATCAATTCGGCAACAAAACCGCTCATGCCCGGTAATGCAAGAGAAGCCATTGATAAGATACTGAAAGTCATGAATATTTTTGGAATTGCGATAGCCATTCCGCCCATTTCGTCGAGATAAACAAGACGTATTCTATCATAACTCGTTCCGGCCAAGAAAAAAAACGCAGCGCCAATAAATCCGTGAGAAATTATTTGTAAAACGGCTCCATTGAGTCCTGTATCGCTTATAGAACTAATTCCTATAATTATAAAACCCATATGAGATACAGAGGAATAGGCTATTCTTTTTTTTAAATTTCGCTGACCAGTAGATGTTGAAGCTGCATAGATTATTTGAATTGTGCCCACTATCATCAACCAGGGAGAAAATATAGAATGGGCGTGGGGTAATAATTCCATATTGATCCGAACCAATCCATACGCTCCCATTTTTAATAAGATTCCGGCTAAAAGCATACAAGTACTGTAATGTGCCTCTCCATGGGTGTCTGGTAACCATGTATGTAAGGGTATAATCGGTGATTTGACAGCAAAAGCAATAAGAAATCCAATATAGAATATTATTTCCAGTGCTACAGGATACGATTGATTAGCTGATGTTTCAAAATTTAATGTTGGTTCATTGGAACCATATAAACCAATACCCAGAACTCCTATTAATAAAAAAACAGAACCTCCTGCAGTGTACAAAATAAATTTTGTAGCTGAATACAAACGTTTCTTTCCCCCCCACATGGATAGAAGTAGATAAACTGGAATTAATTCTAACTCCCACATGATGAAAAAAAGTAAAAGGTCTCGCGAAGAAAATGGTCCTATTTGACCGCTATACATTGCTAACATCAAGAAATGGAATAGTCGGGAATCTCGAGTAACAGGCCGAGCCGCTAAAGTAGCTAAAGTTGTGATAAATCCTGTCAGTAAAATAGGTCCTATAGAAATTCCATCTATTCCCAATCTCCAGTAAAAATCAAAAAAATTGATCCATTTATAATCCTCTGTCAGTTGCATTAATGGATCATCCAATTGGAAACGATAACCGAATGCATAGGTTGTTAGAAGGAGCTCTACTACGCATATGCCTATAGTATACCACCGAATTGCCTTATTTCCTCTATGGGGGAGAAAGAAAATTAAGGAACCCGCGGATATTGGCAAAACTACAACTAGCGTTAACCAAGGAAAATAATTCATGGTAAAAACAAGATAAACTTGGATCAGAAAAACCCGTGCTCAAAAAAAAAAAATTGAGCGCGGGTTTTTGTCGGTAAAGGTAAAAAAAAAAATAAAATGTATTCAATATTCAAGTAGGGTTTTCTGGAACGTATTAATAAGCTAGACCCATACTTCGAGTTGTTTCATGCCATAAATAAACTCGAACACTCAAGAAATCCGTTGGACAGGCGGATTCACATCTCTTACAACCAACACAGTCCTCTGTTCTTGGAGCAGAAGCAATTTGCTTAGCTTTACATCCGTCCCAAGGTATCATTTCTAATACATCCGTTGGGCAAGCTCGCACACATTGAGTACACCCTATACACGTATCATAAATCTTTACTGAATGTGACATTGGATCTATAAATTTTTGAACATCCGAAATTTTCGATCTAGTAAACTTGTAAATGAATCATATATTTAGACACCAGACGAATCAATAATTTACCAGAATTTTTCTAATCAATCTACTTCTGGATCGACTCATGCGATAGAACCAAGAGACTTTGATTTCTTACATTTTAAAAAATGTGTATTATACGTAATGTATGGTCATGTTAATTCTAATTTATAATTTATGAATATTATAATTTATATGATTAATACTACTTATTCAACAAATTCGATTGATTGATACGAGTTGATTTTCTGTTACGATAAATTGACGAAACAATAGCCAGTCCAATAGCTGCTTCGGCGGCTGCAATAGCTATAACAAAAATTGAGAAAATATTTCCTTTTAATTGGCGACTATCAAAAAAATCAGAAAATGTTACGAAATTTATATTAACCGCATTCAGTATAAGTTCAAGACACATAAGGGCTCTAACCATATTTCGGCTCGTGATCAATCCATAGATACCGATAGAAAATAAGTAGGCACTCAAAACAAGTACATGTTCGAGCATCATTGACCAACTCCTTATCAATTTAGATTCATTTCAAATTTCAATATGAACTGAACAACAATTCAACAGATTCAATTGACTAGAATATAAAAAAAAGTACGGAACAAAGAAATATATTGTATTGGGAATAGACTGAATAAAAGAATTTCTATTTTATACATAAACAATCTTAAATTTTAATTGAAGGTAAATAAATGTAATAACATAGAACAGAGTTTAGTTTGGATTACTGTTGCTAATTCTAAAGATTTATTACTGGCGCGCCACGGCAATTGCACCTATCAAAGCGACTAAAAGAATTATCGAAATGAATTCAAATGGAAGAAAAAAATCTGTTGATAAATGAATTCCAATTTGTTGACTAGTACTTATCAAATCTTGCTCTATAATCTGGTTTGATCTTGTAGTCCAAATAATCCCGTACCATGACGTATCTGTAATAGTAATCATTAGTAAAACAAAAATACTTGTACAAATTGGCAAAGTAACCCCATCCCCAATAGTCCAAAGATTAAAATCTTTGTAATATTCTGAACCATTCATGAACATCACAGCAAATACGATTAAAACATTTATAGCTCCCACGTAAATAAGGAGTTGTGCAGCAGCTACAAAATAGGAATTTAATAGAATATAGAATAAGGATATACAAACAAGAACCAGTCCCAATGAAAAGGCAGAATAAACGGGGTTGGTAAATAATACTACTCCTATACCTCCTAGTATAAGAACCAATCCCAGAAAGACTAAAAGAAAATCATGTATTGGTCCAGGCAAATCCATTATATGTAAAATAAGAGATAAATAAATCGAAATGTTTTTCATGACCTTATTGATACCCGACCAGAAAAAATTTTTTATGATTTTTGATAAATTCCTAATTAAATCCTAAGTAAATAAATACTAATAAATATAAATACTAAAGGGTGTGAATAAATGTAGGCACAATTATTGGACTAATTTAATTCTTTATCTGAAAGAGTAGTTCTAATCCGAAATTATATATTTCGAAATAATTACAGATCTATTAATTAATAGATTTTCAATACAAAATTAAGATGTGATTCTTACCAACCAACCAATAGTTGGTATTTGTAGTTATTGACCAAACAAAACGAAAGAAACCCTATTCCTTTATATTAGATCAAAACTGAACCTTAGTATTAGTAAAGTAATTGGAAATTATTCTTAAATAATAGATTTACTTATTTTTTATTTGAGGCGAATTTAAAATAGTTCGAATTGTATAGTCGTCAATTACTGACATTGGTAAACGACCCAAAGCAATTTGATTATAATTCAATTCGTGACGATCATAAGTAGAAAGTTCATATTCTTCAGTCATTGATAAACAATTTGTTGGACAATATTCAACACAATTACCACAAAATATACAGATTCCGAAATCAATACTGTAATTAAGCAATCGTTTCTTGCGAATATCAGTTTCCAATTTCCAATCAACAACGGGTAGATCTATAGGACATACACGAACACATACTTCACAAGCAATACATTTATCAAATTCAAAATGTATTCGACCGCGGAAACGCTCCGCGGTGATTAATTTTTCATAAGGATATTGAATAGTTACGGGTAAACGATTTGCGTGGGATAAAGTAATTATGAAACTTTGACCAATGTACCTTGCAGCTCGTACTGTTTGTTGACCATAATTCATCAACCCAGTTACCATAGAGAACATATCGTGAATATATATATATGAATAATTTTATGTTTGTTTATTTCTCTTGTTTGAGACAAGTTGTGAATTATAGAATATTCTTTTACAGCGAAAAGAGTTGGGAAGAAGTTGTTAATAATAGATTACCGAGAGAAATAGGTAAAAGAAATTTCCATCCAAGATTCAATAGTTGGTCCATTCTTAGCCTCGGTAAAGTCCATCTTGTTGTGATAGGAATGAACAAGAACAAATAAGTTTTAGCTAGTGTAATAAAGATACCAATTGTCGCTCCAAAGACTCCGCACGTTTTGTTTTTTTCAAAAAGATCAGAAACATATATGTCTGGAATAGAGATATTCCAACCTCCCAAGTAAAGAACTGTTACAAATAATGAAGAAACTAATAGGTTTAGATAGGAAGCAACATAAAATAAACCAAATTTGATACCCGAGTATTCGGTTTGATAACCTGCTACTAATTCTTCTTCTGCTTCTGGTAAATCAAAAGGTAATCTCTCACATTCTGCTAGGGAGGAAATGATAAAAATGATAAACCCTATAGGCTGACGCCACAAATTCCACCCCCCAAAACCATATTTTGATTGCGCCTCAACTATATCAATTGTACTTGAACTGTTAGATAATCATAGTCGGTGATATCATCACTGTTACCATCGCTATTACAAAACCGTACGTGAGATTTTCAACTCATACGGCTCCTTGAAGGCCAGAAATAAATCTAAGGACCGGGTCAGTATTATTTTATCTTGATATGCTTGTAGGATGGATAAGGTAAAAATATATCGGACGGCCCAAAATTAGACCAATTGAATTCTGTCTGTTATAATTATAATTTTAATAATTATAAATTTTTATTATAAATAAAAAAAGTACTTCTGAATTGATCTCATCCTTTCTTCAATAATTTAAATAATAATTTCAATTATTTTTTGTTGAGTAATAACTTAATTGTTCAATAAAATACTTCTTGTAGAAATATCAATAACCCGTTGTTTTCACTTACGAAAAAGAATTCTATATTAATTCATGAATTATGACACAAATTCTATATCTATGAATATGGATATAGTAAAGAATAAAAGAAAAAAAAAATATTTTTTTTATTGGAATTATATTTCTTTCTCTTTTTTTTTTTTTCGTTCCTATTCTTCTTTCTATTTTTGAGAAAAAGAGGGCTTACAAAATACAAATAAAGTAAAGGATTATTTCGTTCCAAATAGTTATTTATTTAATCGGTGGATAGGAGCATACTCTGGATTGGAATCGTGTCGTGGGGAGTACTGCCTAATAATTTCTACTAACTTAAAGCCCCAATTAGTATTCTTTGTTTGTATATTATGTAAAAATTCCCTTTGGTATAATTTACATAATCTCCATTACTAATCCTTTACATATCTTGGTGTTTCTAACCATCCACTCGTTTTTGCTCAACCCCCCGTTATGATAATACATGTATGGTAATACATACAAATGATAGTGAAAACTCAATACGGTTGATCTTTTGAGCCCGCTTCAAGTCAGGATGACTAATCAACCAACCTTGGGGTAAACGGTTTCCTCTGTTTATGTTTATTTCCGTTTAACTCTATAATTCTTATACATCGAAAATGAGACTCAATATTTTTACTGCGAATTTATATATAAGCTGTTTTTTTTTCACTCATATAACTATTTGATTTAGTTCATCAATCCTAATAATGAATAAAAAAAAATGAAGATATATACTCAATTCATTCCACCCCTTTCTTAGAAAGGAAGGAATAGAGAAAAGTTTATGTCTATGTATCAACGAATCGCACGTAGAGATATTGATAACACACATAAAGTTAATGGTATTTCATAACTAATCGATTGAGCGGCAGCTCGTAGACCACCTAAAAAGGAATATTTATTATTTGACCCGTATCCTGACATAAGAAGTCCAATAGGAGCAATACTTGAAATGGCAATCCATAAAAAAACACCGATATTGAGATCTGCTAAAACAAGGTGATAGCCAAAGGGCACTACTGAATAGCTTACTAAAATTGATATAACTGCTATGGACGGACCGATACTGAATAAACGAGTATCCCCTCTAGATGGAAGAAGATTTTCTTTGAAAAGTAGTTTTGTACCATCGGCTAGAGCTTGAAGAACTCCCAAAGGGCCGGCGTATTCGGGTCCAATACGTTGTTGTATCCCTGCGGATATTTCTCTTTCTAACCATACAATTACCAGTACGCCTATTGTGATTCCCAATACGAGAGTCAAAATAGGAATAAGCCCCCATATAATTCCATAGACCTCTTTTAAAAATTCCAATCTATAAAAAGAATCGACATCTTGTACTTCTGGTGTATCAATTATCATTTCAACGATCAACTTCTCCCATAATGATATCTATACTACCTAGTATCGTCATAATATCAGCCAATTTCATTCTTTTAACTAACTGAGGAAGAATTTGCAAATTGATAAAACCCGGCGGGCGAATTTTCCATCTCCAAGGAAACCCACTCTGATCCCCTATCAGAAAAATTCCCAATTCTCCCTTGGGGGCTTCGACTCTCACATAAAGTTCTTGTTTCGGCAATTCAAACGTAGGAGAGGGTTTTTTACTAATAAATCGATATTCAAAATCATTCCATTCTGGATTCCTTTCTCTATCAAAGTATCGGATTTCTAAATTCTCATATGGCCCCCCCGGAATTCCTTCCAGAGCCTGTTGAATAATTTTTATGGATTCTATCATTTCACCAATTCGGACTAGATAACGAGCCAATGAATCTCCTTCTTTTTGCCACTGTACTTCCCAATCAAATTCGTCGTAACACTCATAATGATCAACTTTACGAAGATCCCATTGTATTCCGGAAGCTCTCAACATTGGTCCCGATAAACCCCAATTTATTACTTCCTCTCTACCAATAATGCCTACCCCCTCGACTCGTTCTAAAAAAATAGGATTTCGTGTAATAAGTTTTTGATATTCGGCAACTCTTGTTAAAAAATAATCGCAGAAATCCAAACATTTATCTATCCAGCCATGAGGTAGATCGGCCGCTACTCCTCCGATACGAAAATAATTATGCATCATTCTCATACCGGTGGCAGCTTCGAATAGATCATATACTAACTCTCTTTCTCTGAAAATATAGAAAAAGGGAGTCTGTGCACCAATATCCGCCATAAAAGGACCGAGCCATAACAGATGAGAAGCTATACGACTCAACTCCAACATAATTATTCTGATATAGCTGGCTCTTTTAGGTACTTGAATATTTCCCAGCTGTTCCGGTCCATTTACAGTTATTGCTTCTGTGAACATAGTAGCTAAATAATCCCAACGTGTTACATAAGGCAAATATTGTATAATTGTTCGGTTTTCCGCAATTTTTTCCATCCCTCGGTGTAAATAACCCAATATCGGTTCACAGTCAATAACATCTTCACCATCTAGAGTAATGATGAGTCGAAGAACACCATGCATTGATGGGTGATGGGGGCCCATATTAACTATCATGAGGTCTTTTCTTGTAGCTGGTATATTCATAGGTTTTTACTCGATTCATTTTTTCATGAATTGCTGAAAACGAAAAAAAGTTCATTAAAATTCAAGATCTAATAAATCAAATAATTCAAAATGCATCTTCAAATTAACGAGTTTTTGATTCCCGAATATCTAACCGATTAATTAATTCTTTATAACATATTCTATTTTTCTTTGACAAATAAGACAGCAGTCGTTGGCGTTTTCCCAGAATTTTACGTAGACCTCTCTGAGATAAATAGTCTTTTTTGTGTAATTGTAAATGTGAAGTAAGTCTTCGTATCCTATTTGTGAAACTAAATATTTGAAATTCAACAGATCCTCTGTTTTCTTCTTGTGAAATAACTGATATGAATGAATTTTTTACCATAAAATGAAATCTTCTCTCCCCCGTCTTTTTGTTTTAAAATATTTTTTTTTTAGTGATAGATATCTTTATTGATCAGTAATAATAATGTCACTCATTTTAATTTGGTATATACAAAAATCTTAATTTCGTTACTAATTTATAATTTTATTAAATTTTATTAAATAAAATTTAATCAATCCGATTTAAATTTTAAAATTTTATTTGAAAGGGTATACAAAAGTATGGTTGTTTTCTGCACGCACAAAAGATAAAAATTTAGACCTAAAATAAGAAGATTTTGTTGATTTAATTCGAGATCTAATTGATATGTCATTGAATTAGTATCATGTATCAGAATGTAATGTAAGACAATGCATGTGTGCATCTCTTTGTCGTTATAGATCAGATATGGTATGGTAAATATAGGAAAAGAAAAATGTATTATTAATGAATTTTCAATCGCGGATACATACGTATTCTTACCATACTGAAACGGCTCCCATTATTGGTATCAAACCAATACCGATTCATACAAGCTAAATCTTCTAATCGATAATTAGGCCAAAGAAATAACTTTACCTTAAAAAGTTTTTTTTTATATTTTTTGCTTTTATCCAAAACCTGACTGTTTACCTTATTCCCATTACAAAATGTTGAATTTCTATGAATATCATTTCTATTCCTAGAATTGAAACAGATTTGAATTCTCAATTCTCTACGACGTCTAGGTGATAAAATATTTTCAGGAACAAACAAATCATAATGATTTTTATCTCTATTTCCAGTCATCTTTTGATGTTTTGTAATGACTTCATCAGAATTATTATCAACATGTTTTTTTTCTCGGTATCTTTGACTAATTTGGTGTTTACTTTTATGAACCAATGAAATACCGATGGTTTGATACATAATAAATTGTCCATCATTTTTTATAGATAAACGAATTGGTTCAATAATCAAAATTCCCCTTTTCATCAATTCTGTAAGAGTTAAATCTTTCTGAATCATCAGAATATCCAGACTCATTTCTCCCCTTTGAATAGAGGATATAGAAATTTCTCTTGGATTTATCAGTCTAAGCAGGAGACAATATACTTTGATGTTATTGATTATTTTTTTATTTAAAGAATCATCCCATCTCAATTGAAAATGTAAATACCTTTTTAGTAAAAAATCAAACTCCGCTTCTGTGCTGTTCTTGTATTGCTTTTTATTTCTATGTTTTTTCATGTCCGATCCCGTATAATCTTCTTCAACATTTTTTTCTTGGTTTGAAAGAGCTGATTCAAGATCTGCTTGGCCTTCGGATTCTTTTTCCTCTTTATTTCGGTTTTCTAATTCAATAGATTTTTTTTCATTCGAGGATATTGATATAAAAGGATCCGTTTTTTTATTTCCAGTTATGCTTTTGTTTTCACTAGCATTTTCATTTATATTAGAATTTAAAAGAAGTAATTTAATTGGTATAAACCAAGGTTTAATTTTATACGCATTATAAAGTATCACAAATTCTGGGAAGAACCAAAGTTCCAGCTTTGATATGGGATGACTTAGTATTTCTTCATTCATTCCCATCCAATCAAAAAACCTTTTTTTATTAGATAGGTAGATTTCTTGATCTTGATGAATCGTGAAATAAAAAAGACCTTTCTTATTGATTTTATCAATTATTTGATAATTATTAACCCTAGTCTTAGTATATTTATTACTGTTAGTGTCAGTATCAATATCGATCCAGGCCTCAATATCGGCTTTCTTTCTAAGACAAAAATTGATAATTCTCCAATCAAAATATTTTCTATCCGTATTTTTCTCCATATCTCTAATATCATCTTCTAATAGATAATTATTGAGAGGTATAATAGGAATACCTTCCAGTATATTAAATGATTTTCGTTTATGTGTGTTGTAATTATAAAAAACTTCTTGGTTATTTTTTACCTGTAATGGTGATCCATAAATAGAAGAGTACTTCTTATCTTCATAATTAATAGATTTATATGCTAAAAGATCGTATCTATATTGTTTTTTAAAACTATCCTTTTGATTCAGTAATGAATCTGTTTCAAAATTCTTTTGTTTTTCGTAGTGAATTAATTGATCTTTTTCATATGAATCACATAAATCTTTATTTTGAACCATACGGTGTTGATTGAATATATTTCGCCATTTTTGTGGTACTAATCTAGACCATCTGATCTGAGATACATCATATTGATAATGACTCCTTAACCAATTTGTCCATTGATTCATTCCAGAATTGCGAAGATTCTTATGTCTTAATTCGTAATGAAATAGTTCTTGTGTTCCAACAAAATAATCTTTTATTTCAGTCTTAAGAAAAAGAGATGTTCCGTTATATTGAAAGACAGATTTTAACTTATATAGGTTAATAAGTTGGGTTTGTGATAATTTGTAAAATACATATGCTTGTGAAAAGTAGGATAAGTCACAAAAAGTCTTTGAATTATTATTACTAATATTAGTATTAGAAAGTAACTTTTTTATAGTTGAAATAAAGTGAATTAAACTTTGATTTGTTTTATCAACTCTTTCTTGATTTTCTTCATTGTCGTTAATGTATTTATTAATAATTTTTTTTGTTGATTCAAGAAAAAGTTGTGTATTGATCCTAGGAATATTAATGATACATAGAAAGATATCTATGTATATCTTTTCAATGAAAAATTTTATAAAATAATGTGATTTACGGATTAATCGAACATTTCTTCTTTTTAATATCTGAAAAATATTTGGGGGGGATTCAAATCTTTTATCATCATAACTTATTTTGTTAGAACTAATATTTCTATCTGTAGTTATAAATCCTTTTTTCTTGTCTTTTGTAATTTTTTCTATTTGATTTATGGTTGTGTTTGTTCTATCAGTCAGATCTTGCATTTTTTTTTCTGTCAATGAATAATTTGTCCAATACCGAGATACAATTTGAATGGACGATTCATCAATCATCCGATTTCTGATACTAATTATCGAATCTTTTTTAGTTTCACTCAATTCATATACTTCTATTTTTCTTAATCCCAATAATAATAATATAATTGGGTTTATTTTTGAGAGTTCTTTTTTTATTTCTTTTAGAAACAGAATGCCTTTAATAACCCATTTTTTTGTTTCTTTTGAGACATTTAGAAACAGTTTTGTTTTGTCTTTTAAAATTCTTAGAATTAGAAAACATTTCTTTTTAAATTTTATAATTTTTTTTTTTAGTTCTTTAAAAATAGGTTCAAAAAATGAAAGTTGTTTTCTGGGAGAACCAAACGGTAGTTCAGCTTCCATTCCAAAAATTGTTAAAAAACAAAAATCATCTTTTTGGCCTTTCTTTTTCATTGGATCGTTATAAGGGGCTCGTAGCTTAGATCTGTGCCAAGGTTTCAGATGAAAAGGATATAGGATCTTGATCTGAATACCGTCTGTTAACCAGTTTTTTGGAAATTCTTTTTCTGATAATTGAACGCCGTTATAGGTACATTTAACATGCATTTCTCTATTCCAATCCTTTAAATCCTCGGACCATTCAGGAAATTGAAATAATAGTATACGGATGATATTTTTAACTATTATCAATGAAGGTAATATAATATATTTTCTAAGAATCGATTGGCTTACTAACAAAAAACCTCTTATTACTTGAGCAAATAAAATGCTATCCCAGGCTTCCGCTATTTCTATACGTACTTTCTCCTTTGTTTTGTCTTCTTCTTTTTTTTTCTCACTTTCTTTTGTCTTTTTCTGTTCATAATCAGAAATTGTAAATTCTGTGTTTGTCCACATCCAATTTCTAAAAATAATTTTTATACGCTCGGAAATATCAAAAGAAAAAAAAAGAGATTTGTCTATTCGGTCCAAAAAAAGGGGGGAATGCACATTTGCTTGAAAGAGTTTCCAAGTAACTGTTTTACGTCGTTGAGCACGCACGGAGCCTTTGATTATGTCTCGACGAAAATCCGATTGTTGTGAATAACGTATCAAAGCTACTTCCTCTGTTTGATCAGTATTATTAGTTTCTTGGGTATTAGTATAAGCATCCGTATTTTGTTGGTTATCCGTAAAAATCACTACACGTTTGGCTTTTCTTGAACGAATATCATGATCCTCTACCACACTTTCCTCGGTTTCTCCCTCCTGTTGTTCCAAATCGTTGATTAATTTGTATGACCATCGAGGAACTTTTTTATTGATTTCTTTTATTCCAATAGATTTGTTTTTAATCTTTTTATCGTTGGGAACAGCTCTAACTGAATCGAATAAAAATTTTAAAATTTTTATTCGATCTTCTGAATCAATTCTTACTTGTTCGTGTTCGGGAACTAAAAAAAGTCTTTTAAAATTTAAACTTGTTAAACTTGATGTTGATTTTAAAGAAAATTCATTGATTAAGTTCAATAAATAACTAATTTCTCTTGCTAATGATTTTATATCAAATGTATTTTTTTTATGTTCAAATTCGAGGTAATTACTAATAAGAAGTATACCATGAATCTTATTTATCCAAACCCTTTCTATGTAATTTTTTATAGAATTTTCATTTATGGTTGGGAGTGAAAAAAAAAATTTTATTCGTCCGCGATAGGGTCCATTCAAAAAAGGATCATATATTTTGGGTAAGTATTCTTTTTTAGTCTTATCATTACACAATCTAGTTCTTTTTTCGAGTACATTCAGAACAAGGGATTCCTTATCTAGAGTTTTGTCGAGAGCTTTTACTCTATTTATAAAGTTTTTGCTTAGGTTTTTTTTTTTATGTTCATTAGTATAACTCCAATGATTATAAAACTCATTAGAGGGGAATTTTTCTTTTGTGAACAGAGACATCTTTCGTTGTATCATTTCCAAAAAAGTTCCCAAACT